ATACGGCAGTAAGAAGAGGTAATACAAAAGTGTGTAAACTATAAAAACGGGTCAAAGTAGATTGACCCACACTAGCACTTCCACGCAATAACTCTACTAAAGGTGATCCTATTACGGGAATAGCTTCAGGTACGCCTGTCACGATTTTTACTGCCCAATAACCGATTTGGTCCCGGGGTAAGGAATAACCAGTTACACCAAACGATGCAGTCAATACAGCCAGAACCACACCCGTAACCCAAGTCAATTCGCGAGGTTTTTTAAATCCGCCCGTGAGATACACACGAAATACGTGTAGGATCATCATTAGGACCATCATACTTGCTGACCATCGATGAACTGATCGGATTAACCAACCAAAGTTGGCTTCAGTCATTATGTATTGAACAGAGGCAAAAGCCTCCGTAACGGTCGGACGATAGTAAAAAGTCATAGCAAAACCCGTAGCTACTTGTACTAAAAAACAAGTAAGTGTGATCCCTCCTAGACAATAAAATATATTGACATGAGGAGGAACATATTTACTAGTTATATCATCTGCAATCGCCTGAATCTCGAGACGCTCCTCGAACCAATCATATACTTTATTGAGATAGGTAAACCAAGGGGACTCCCCCTCTGAGAACCGTATATGAGAATTTCATCTCGTACGGCTCAAGCAGAAACACCCAAATACTGATTACAATGGATATGTAATAGAAAATTTGAAATTTCTTATTTATCCACTTGATTCAATCGTCTCTGAAGATACGAAGGAACCAAAATCCGAACTCTCTTCTTTGTTGTGATGAGAATGCCAAAATATCAAGTTAGCTCATCTGTCATCTGTCTTTATCTTTATGTTGATCGTTACAGGCCTCTTGAATCTTCTATTCCCCTATTTATTTGTTATTTGATTTGTTGTTTTTGTTTGTGCGTAATGCAGATTGACTATTGTTTACTATTTTTTTTTTTGATAGGAATTCTCTTGTTGAGACCCTATGAATCGATTGAAACCTCAGATTCATACTAGAACCACGATGATTCAATAAAACCCAAAAACTAAGACCAAGGGTTCTATGAGTAAGAACTATTTGATCATCACTTATTCATAGATGTAATGACTAAAAATCCAGAGAAAGATTTGTCCTTCGGTCAAAATAAGCATGATTCTAAAGGAAGAAAAATCGTTCAATTTATCACTCTTTGTTTGAAAATTTTTTGAAGTCCAGTCACGAGGTCTGAATAGTAGGTATGAATCATAGTTCAAATATTTCTTGATCTATTCCATATATTCCGTGCTCCAGATACTAGGATGAATATCCGACGAGGCAGAACCATCTCTGTCGAGATGACAGACCCATTCTCTGTACTATCAATAGGATCAATTATAACAAGTCGCACACTCATATTCCGGAAATACCGAAACAACGGAATTCCACGGTCAAACTACCAGAATGGACTATAAATCTGAGTCCTAAGTGATTCATTTTTGATTGAAAAGCTAGGGCTTCTGGTTCTTATGGACCTAATTCATTGAAATTCCATCCAGTAAAACGGAAGAATTATAAATCTCTAAAATAATAGATAGGAATATCGCAAATAGAGCCATTGCGACACCCATAAATGGGGTGGTTCCCCATCCAGGAGCCACTTTACCATATTCTGAATTCAATGGTTTCAATAAATCCCCTGTAATAGTTCGTCTTGGCCCAGATCTAGCACTACCCTCAACGGTTTGTGTAGCCATAAATACTATTGCATTGGTTGAGATCTGTTGACTTTGTATACTATTCCGTTGTAAATAAACGATCTTATCGTAGCATAGATCCATCGTGGTCTTGAAATTCTCTAATAATGGAAACAGCAACCTTAGTCGCCATCTCCATATCTGGTTCACTTGTAAGCTTTACAGGGTACGCCTTATATACCGCTTTTGGGCAACCCTCTCAACAACTAAGAGATCCATTCGAGGAACACGGAGACTAATTGAAGTAATGAGTCCCCCATATGGGGGACTCATTACTTCAATTAAGATAATGAAAAATCATTTCATCTTTTTAGTCGGGACCTTAGGCGGTTCTCGAAAAAATATAGCGAAAAAGATTATCCCTAAAGTCGAGACTAAGAGGAATGTATAAACCAATGCTTCCATAGATTCGATCGTTGTTTACAATTATAGCTTCCACACCTGTTCATTTAGGATTATTTCCCAGATAAAGAAAGGACCAGAGCAAAGAAAGGCGATGATTCAAATCAATATTTCTACGGTACCTTATGTCAAATCAAAAAAATCAAATATAGAGGCGAAAGATACCGGAGCAATGTTGTATCAGACTACCTGTCTCCTTGTAGTTGGATCTCCAAGTTTTTGGAATGCTCCAAATTCCACTTGAGCATCCAAATCTGGGTCAATCCCAGCAAAAACATCTCTGAACAAGGTTCGAGCGCCATGCCAAATGTGTCCGAAAAAGAAGAGCAAAGCAAACGTAGCATGTCCAAAAGTGAACCAACCCCTTGGACTGCTCCGAAAAACACCATCGGATTTCAAAGTAGCACGATCTAATTCAAAAATTTCACCCAATTGGGCACGTCTAGCATATTTTTTCACAGTAGCAGGATCGCTATAGCTGACTCCATTGAGTTCGCCACCATAGAACTCAACAGTTACACCCACTTGTTCGACACTATACTTCGATTCTGCCCTTCTAAAAGGAACATCGGCTCTCACAATTCCGTCTCCGTCCACCAAAACTACTGGAAATGTTTCAAAAAAAGTAGGCATACGGCGTACAAAAAGTTCATGTCCTTCTTTATCTCTAAAGATAGGGTGTCCTAACCATCCAACAGCTATCCCATCCCCGTTGTCCATTGAGCCTGCCCGGAATAATCCACCTTTCGCCGGATTATTACCGATGTAATCATAAAAAGCTAATTTTTCGGGAATTTTAGACCAAGCTTCCGATAAACTCAGATTTTCGGCTAGACTGGCGCCAACTCTTCGATATATTTCTTGCTGGAAGTATCCCTGATCCCACTGATAACGAGTGGGACCAAATAATTCGATCGGGGTAGTTGCTGAACCATACCACATAGTTCCAGCAACAACGAAAGCTGCAAAAAAGACAGCAGCGATACTACTGGAAAGGACAGTTTCAATATTGCCCATACGTAATCCTTTGTATAGACGTTGGGGTGGGCGGACACTAAGATGGAATAGACCTGCTAATATACCCAATGTACCTGCTGCAATATGATGAGAGGCTATTCCTCCCGGAACAAAGGGATCAAAACCTTCCGCACCCCACGCTGGATTTACAGATTGTACTTTTCCGGTTAGGCCATAAGGATCGGATACCCATATTCCAGGACCATACAAGCCTGTTACATGAAATGCGCCAAACCCAAAGCAAGCCACCCCTGAGAGAAATAAATGAATTCCAAAAATCTTGGGCAAATCCAAAGAGGGTTTTCCCGTACGTTCATCACAGAATATTTCTAGGTCCCAATACACCCAATGCCAGATAGCTGCTAAGAAGCACAAGCCAGAAAACACAATATGTGCCCCGGCCACACCTTCGTAACTCCAAATACCCGGATTCGTTATAGTTCCTCCTGTAATACTCCAACCGCCCCATGAATTGTTTATTCCTAAACGAGTCATGAAGGGTATAACGAACATACCCTGTCTCCACATTGGATCAAGAACGGGGTCAGAAGGATCAAAAACTGCTAATTCGTATAGAGCCATCGAACCGGCCCAACCGGAAACTAGAGCTGTATGCATTATATGGACAGAAAGCAGCCGACCGGGATCATTCAATACGACGGTATGAACACGATACCAAGGCAAACCCATGGAAATACCCCTTTCTCAAAGAAAAAATAGATACTATGTAACTTTATCACATTGGAAATAACTATAACTATGCTATGGACCTCACCTTTTCATTGGATTATCTCGAAACAAGGGTTAATATTTATTCTGTTCCGTTAGTAATAATTGAACAATTCTGTTCGTAGGAACAAAGAGAAGCAGATCTATTCTATACCCAATAAGTACCAATACGCAATGGGGGGATTAATCCTATTTTTTGTGAGCGAATGTATAGATACTTGTTTCTCATTCGAACGATCCGTTTGTAAGAATTTTCCTTTATTCCGTCTTCCTCTATGAATCTTCCAATCTATCGATAAAATACGATAAACGACAATATTATGAAGACAATAAACCATTGTTTGTTACGTTTCCACATCAAAGTGAAATAGAATACTTCATTTTTCTTTCATTTAATGCCCATTGGTGTTCCAAAAGTACCTTTTCGGAGTCCTGGAGAGGAAGATGCAGTTTGGGTTGACGTATAGTGTGACTTGTCAGACATATTGGGTCATATGGGATTTCCCCGTTCTCTCCCCCGATCGAGATATCCTCTGTTTCGCCCAAGAAAGATTGATTGAACCATCAATAATTCGAAGCGTGAAGTGCAATTAGATCAATTTATTTGGTTGGAGGATCAATATTCTCAATTAAAAGAATTTATGGTTGGCTTGGACCAATAAAATGAAGTATACAGGCTCCGTTCAGAAAATACCAAGGTAATCCATGTATGATTACCACCCTATCAGAAATGATTCCTTTATACCATATGAGTGATCCCAAATTGCCAATTAATGGAATAATATGATGAATACATCGAATATTTTGTGGAAGGCATGAAAATGAAACAAATTGAAAAAAAAAAAAAGAAGTCATAGCAAAAAGAAGTGGTACTGGGATCATTTGTCCTATATGTGCAAATCGAATTCGGGCAGATCTTTACCCGGAGTAGAGCATAAACCTAAAAGAGTGGAAGAGGCCCATTCGGGAACAAGAAAATTACATCGTGATTTAGATCTCGATGAAACAATACATCAATCAATGAGGGGTTAGCTCGATAAGTTCAGTGAATTCTTTTTTGATTTTATAGGGAAGCAAGTCAAAACTCATGTTTCTTAAAAAATGGAAGAAAAAGCCCGCTACGAAAAAAGAAATAGGGCTGGAATCGACAATTTCTTTTTTTTTTTCTCAATTTTGATTTTTTGAACCGTATGCACCCAAAGGTGCGTGTACGGTTCCTAAGGAATAGAATTTTGTCCTAATCAACCGACTTCATCGAGAAAGATTACTTTTTTTAGGCCAAGAAGTTGATAGCGAGATCTCGAATCAACTTGTTGGTCTCATGGTATATCTCAGTATAGAGGATGATACCAGGGATCTGTATTTGTTTATAAATTCTCCCGGCGGATGGGTAATCCCAGGAATAGCTATTTATGATACTATGCAATTTGTGCCACCAGATGTGCATACAATATGCATGGGATTAGCCGCTTCAATGGGATCTTTCATCCTGGTTGGAGGAGAAATTACCAAACGTCTAGCATTCCCTCACGCTTGGCGCCAATGAGTTTTTTTATTTGAGAGAAAAAAAGACTATGCCTTCGTCATATGGAATACGAATAAAATAATAATAATATTAAGTAATAATAGCATGGCATTTCAAGTTCGATATGAGCAAACTATTATTATTTTTTCATAATATGAGATTATGTATCGAGATAGTAGTATGAAAGAAAGGTTATTTCCGACTTGATCTTATGTATCGGGGTCCATTTCAGCGTCACAAACCTTTTTGCTTCCACATCAGAAGTCTCTTTCCAATATTTATGTTATGAAAGAGTGTGAAAATCAAAAAAAAAAAGATCATTTTTTACTTATTTTTATTTGATCGGATCAGAAAGAAACTTTGGGATTGCTGAATCACAGACGAGATAAATATATAAAGCAACGGAACCATCATAGTATTTTTTGATTACTCCGAAAGGAAGGATGGTAAATGGATCATTCAACGATCTGGGTCTGATAGATTCGACTTGTCTCTTTCTTCGATGAAAAAAGAGAAAAAAAATTCCATTACAGAGCCGTATGCACAAAAGATGCCTGTACGGTTGTTCAATTCTATCTTTTTCTCCCTGCTTGTTATTCTTTATCCCTTCCCTTCGCCCAATCATGCGAGATAGAGGAATCGTTCATTATGTTATATCATCAGGGTTATGATCCATCAACCTGCTAGTTCTTTTTATGAGGCACCCACAGGAGAATTTATCCTGGAAGCGGAAGAACTACTGAAACTCCGCGAAACCCTCACAAGGGTTTATGTACAAAGAACGGGCAATCCTTTATGGGTTGTATCCGAAGACATGGAAAGGGATGTTTTTATGTCAGCAACAGAAGCCCAAGATTATGGCATTGTTGATCTTGTAGCGATCGAAAATACCGGGGATTTCGCATAAATCTTTGATTCCATTTCGAATCATAATTTGAATGAACCCTTATTTGATCTTTTATCTTCTTACCTGGGTAAAATATGAAATGGAAGTAATTCATAATCATCCGGTTAGGATCGATCTAAACCAGCCCATTTTGTATATGATTCAGCATGCCAACTATTAAACAACTTATTAGAAACACAAGACAGCCAATCAGAAATGTCACGAAATCCCCCGCTCTTCGAGGATGTCCTCAGCGTCGAGGAACATGTACTAGGGTGTATGTGCGACTCGTTCAGATCATGAGCTAGAACAAATGAGACGATTTTTACAGTATCAATGACTCGTACCAATGAATAGAATGGAAGAACTCCATTCACTATCGAAAAATAAAGATCTCTCGTATACCTCTATTTGTATGGAATTTATGGTTTCCATTGGTGCAAATCCAATCACCTCGATTTGAGATGAAAAGCAATTCCCATTGGTAGCAAATGGTTATCCATTAAGCGGGGGAATGATATTTAAGAAGCAGAAAGATTATGCTCCTACTCTTGCAAGAACGGACTAACAGGGTCAGCTACCTATTCAACCTTCATAATTAAATGCCGTCACTGTATGGATAGATCCCATTGAAAAAAGACCTATTACTCGATAATTCATCGGTAGAGCCAAAGAGCGTGAACTGTACAAGTTACCAATAACATTGATTAAATGAGGAAAGGGGCTCCGGTGTATAGAGAGGACCTCGCCGTTTAAGAAGTAACCATAGAAACGATGGAAGCCACTATTTGTCCATTTACGATTTATTTTATACCTAATATCGGTACAATTTCTTTTTTTTTTGAGGTGAAATGCCTGGAAGAAATAAAAAAATCGTGGTTGGGAAGGTTATAGTAGCAAAAGCCATTGGAATTTGTATTTTAATTTTATACATCGGAAGAATCCGTTTTGTTATTAATAAACCAGGAAAGGGGAAAAGAATGACTGAAAGAAAAGAAATCAATTAGTTATTCATCAAAGTTTCTTTTGATTCAATGACCAGAGTTAGACGAAGATATATAGCTCGGAGACGTAGAACAAAAATTCGTTTATTTGCAGCAACCTTTCGAGGGGCTCATTCAAGACTTACTCGAACTACTACTCAACAGAAAATGAGAGCTTTGGTTTCCACTCATCGGGATAGAGGCAGGCGAAAGAGAAGTTTTCGTCGTTTGTGGATCACTCGGATAAATGCAGTAACTCGTGAGAATAGGGGATCCCATAGTTATAGTCGATTAATACTTGATCTGTACAAGAGGCAGTTGCTTCTTAATCGTAAAATACCTGCACAAATAGCCATATCAAATAGGAATTGTCTTGACACGATTTCCAATGCGATCATCAAATAAGGAGATTGGAAGGAATTCACTGGAATACTTTAAACGGAGTTCCCCGGAGAATGAACTCCGGGAGGGTATAGTAGAAATTCGTATGATAAGATAAGTAGTAGGAATGAACGAACACGTTTCAATAAAAAAAAAAAAAAGATTTATTCTTCCCCCATTCTTTTTTTTATTATTACATTACGGCGCGACAATCTCTCGGCTTTTTCGAACAAAACTTCAATCTGAGTTCGAATTAGAGTTTTGATTCGATTGAGAGGAATAGGCTTATTTATTTCTGGTTCTAGGACCAGTAGTTCTAGGGATCGACCCGGTTCTCTCAAACTGTTTCTCATTATTAAGAAAAGGTAACGAAGATAAAATACGAGCTTGTTTTATAGCAATAGTAATTAATCGTTGTTGTTTCAAGGTTAATCTATTCACTCGTCTAGATAATATTTTTCCTTGTTCACTAATAAATTGATTAATTAAACTCATGTTTCTATAATCAATTCGATCCCCCGATCCAATTGGGGGCAAACGCCTATGAAAAGATCGCTTGGATTTATGAAAGGGCCGCTTGGATTTATCCATGGTTTATTTCTTATTTCTAAAATCCTATTTCTTCATTCATCTCGGATCCGACCAAAATAGGACTGGATTTGTATATATTATATATATATATGTAATTTCTTCCTCTTCCTTGGAAGAGTGGCACACGCGTTCCGTTCGATTTATTTCTTTATCTCCCCATGAATCGTATGTTTGTAACAATAAGGGCAGAATTTTTTCAAGTCCAATTGACTAGGTGTATTGTGTCGATTCTTTTGAGTAATATATCTGGAAATGCCCCGCGATTCTTTATTCAAACCATTTCGGACACAACTGGTACATTCCAAAATAACTACTACTCTGACATCTTTACCCTTAGCCATGAACCTCCTTTGGATTTTGAATTCACTCAATTCTTCTATTTTCGATTCGAACCGAAGCGAAGAAGAAAGGAATGAAAAATAAATAGACGAGAGGTTGCTAACTCGAAATCCAATTCAATTGTGAAAGATTTCGTTGCAATCAATAGAGTAATCAAATTATTAAGTAATACAAATATTTCTAACTATCAATTATTCCCAATCCTAGTATTTCATTTAGCATCTTGTATGATCTTGAACAGCCTGCCCTCGACCCACATTTCCATTTCTGTTCTCCCTATATTAACCCGAACCCGAGTTTCGATGAGATTCAATCCACTTTTATTCTTTACTCTTTCTTTCCTATCCTAAAGAACTGAAAAAGGGGGGGGTTAGTCACAGAGAATTTATTGTATCTCTAATCTTCTTGATCCCTTCCCATGTCAATAACTAGAATGAAAAAAAGGGGAATGTCAACGCATCTGGGAATAAACGATTGATCTCTATCAATAGACCCGCCAAAGACCCGAACCATAGAGTAGTTAGCACAGGTGCCGTGGAGAGATATGTTTTTATATCTCGCATTGAAAATCCTCCTTCTTTTTCTTTAACTTTATTGACTTTATTGTATATTGTAATACATATATGATCAGATGCATATGTAGTTAAAGATCATTTGTACGGGGAATCTCTAACCAAAATGGATATATACAACGATCCGGTAGATGAAATCTACCTGTCCCTAAAACAGAAAAAGATGAACCCTCCTTCCTGAGCACTACTGATAAATATTCATTCCTTTATACGTTTATACGTTAGGTATGTATATAATTCTTTATGAGAATGAAACCAAAAAACCAAAAAGAAGAAATGGCAAAAGAAATTCTATTTAGATAGAGGAAATTATGATGTGGAAAACAAAACATGGATTCCCTACAATGGCACTGTACAACAAATGAAAGGGATGTAGCGCAGCTTGGTAGCGGTTTGTTTTGGGTACAAAATGTCACGGGTTCAAATCCTGTCATCCCTACTTATCACTTCTCCTATGGACAGTAACGAGGGGTCAATTGAGATCGATTAAAATTGGACACAATCTACCATTTTATGATACTATACATACAAGATGTATTGGGGGTACAAAAAGAATCCTTTTCTTGACATCCGTATCTCCCATCATAATAAAGCGCTCTTAGTTCAGTTCGGTAGAACGTGGGTCTCCAAAACCCGATGTCGTAGGTTCAAATCCTACAGAGCGTGATTCTGTTCTTTTAATGTTGAATCACAATAAAATAACTTCACTAACTTGAACTGCAACCTGAATTTGACCTCCTGGAGATTAAGGAGGAGGTCAATTAAAAAAAAGAGATGTTACTCAATTAAAGGTCCAACTGATCGCCGCGTCTGTATTGTAAATATGCAGTTACGAATAATCCGGCC